GTTACTGTAGCTTAAAACAAAGCGCGGCCCTGAAGTTGCCGTGACGGAACCACCCAAAATCCCGGAAACAACAACGTCTTGGTCCTAAACTTGGTGTTATTTTATGCCAACTATACACATGCAAGTCTCCGCACCCCTGTGCCAACGCCTACCCCCACTACACCAGAGCCGGCATCAGGCACGTTACACAAACAGCCCACAACGCCTAGCCATTGCCACACCCCCACGGACCCCAGCAGTGATTAACATTAAGACATAAGCCACAAAACCGCAAGCTTGACTTAGCCACAGCATTCAAGGGCCGGTAAACACCGTGCCAGCCACCGCGGTTATACGATGAGCCCAAAATAACACCACACGGCGTAAATTGTGACTAGAAAGCGCTTCAACAACCAAGGGAAACCCGCCACAAAACATGTAGCACAGACGTAAAACCCTAATACTACATAGAACCACAGCCCACCTTCCCCCCACGAACTCTTTTGACCACACGAAACCTAAGACACAAACTAGGATTAGATACCCTACTATGCTTAGAAGTAAACCAAGGCAGCAATCCCACCCCACTGCCCGCCAGAGTACTACAAGCGAAAAGCTTAAAACTCAAAGGACTTGACGGCATTCCACACCACACTAGAGGAGCCTGTCCTATAATCGATAACCCACGTTCAACCCCACCTGTTCTCGCACAAACTCAGCCTATATACCGCCGTCTACAGCCCGCCTTACAAAAGACCACGCAGCGAGCAAACCAGTCTAACACTAACACGTCAGGTCAAGGTGTAGCTAACGAACAGGAAGAGATGGGCTACATTTTCTATCAAAAAAGAAAACTACCGTCCACACCATGAAACAGGCACACAAAGGAGGATTTAGCAGTAAGCCACGCAAGCCTGCCTGACTGAACCCAGCCCTGGAATGTGTACACACCGCCCGTCACCCTCATCCACACCGTACCTAAAAGATATATAATACCAACTATCAACACGAGATGAGACAAGTCGTAACAAGGTAAGTGCACTGGAAAGTACACTTGGCAGACCCATCGAAGTAGCTTAACCCAAAGCACTCAGCTTACACCCGAGATATGCCCACTACCGGGCCTTCATGAGCCACTACCTAGCCCACCCAACCCCCAAACCACCGTCACACCCACAAACAAACCATTTGCCAAGCCAAGTATATGAGATAGAACCGCACCAAGGAGCAATAGTCACAAGTACCGCAAGGGAACAATGAAATATAAATGAAACCCCAAAGCACAAAATAGCAGGGACCTGCCCCCGTACCTCTTGCATCATGGTTTAGCCAGCAACAGACAAATAAAGCGCCCTACACCTGTCACCCCGAACCCGGACGAGCTACTCACGGGCAATCTTAAAACTAACGGATGAACCCATCTCTGTGGCAAAAGAGTGGGATGACCCTTGAGTAGTAGCGAAACGCCAACCGCGCCCGGAGATAGCTGGTTGCTCAAATAAATGAATAAAAGTTCAACACCAGCCCAAACCACCACGCCCCACACCACTAAGCCTGCCTGACCCTAGCTGGTAGATAATCAACAGGGGTACAGCCCTGTTGAACCTGGACACAACCAACACTAGAGGACACCCCACCCCACCCCGCGCCCAGTTGGCCCTAAAGCAGCCACCAAAAAATATAGCGTCAAAGCAAAACTCAAATAAAATACCACACCACACCAACACCCCCTAAATCACAAACTGAGCCACTCTACTCACTAACACTAGAGGAGAAACTGCTAAAACTAGTAACTTAGCCCGAGGCCCCCCTCAACCACGGCACACCCCTACATACTAATTATTATCGGACCAGTAAGCCACCCCAGAAACACACCTTACCCAAACACCCGTCACCCCAACCCAGGCGTGCCGCCCCCACAGAGCAACAGCCATAAAAGGAACTCGGCTAACTCACCCCACCTGTTTACCAAAAACATCGCCTTTAGCCACACAAGTATTAAAGGTCCCGCCTGCCCAGTGAACCAGTTTTCAACGGCCGCGGTATTCTAACCGTGCAAAGGTAGCGTAATCACTTGTCCTCCAAATAAGGACCAGTATGAATGGCTAAATGAGGGTGAAACTGTCTTATATGGCTACCCAGTGAAACTGATCCCCTAGTACAAAAGCTAGGATATCCCCACAAGACGAGAAGACCCTGTGGAGCTTACAACCCCGCGCACTAACATCAGGCACCAACACCTACGGGTAAACAAAAGTCTACTAATAGGCCACAGTTTAAGTTGGGGCAACTGCGGAGCACAAAACAACCTCCGTGCACCAGGGCATCCAGCCCCTTAAAGAGGGACACCTCAAAAAGCCTAAAACTGACCCAGTAATACTGACAACCGAACCAAGTTACCCCAGGGATAACAGCGCTATCCTCTCCAAGAGTCCATATCGCCAAGAGGGTTTACGACCTCGATGTTGGATCAGGACCTCCTAGTGGTGCAGCCGCTACTAAAGGCCCGTTTGTTCAACGGCTAACGTCCTACGTGATCTGAGTTCAGACCGGAGAAATCCAGGTCGGTTTCTATCTGTGCCAAATCTTCTTTAGTACGAAAGGACCAAGAAGACAGTACCACTGCCACAAGCACGCACTGCCAAAAAGCCTGAAAACAACTAAAAATCTTATAACCCCCAAACCACGCCCCTAGACCAGGGGCAAACTTGCGTTAGGGTGGCAGAGACAGGTTATTGCACAAGGCCTAAGCCCTTGCCATCAAAAGTTCAAATCCTTTCCCTAACCAATGCACAAACTCACAGAAACCCTACTAATACCACTCACCCTTGCTATCCCAATCTTACTAGCAGTCGCCTTCCTAACACTGTTAGAACGAAAACTACTAGGATACATACAACTACGAAAAGGCCCAAACACAGTCGGGCCCCTCGGCCTACTACAACCAATCGCAGACGGCATTAAACTACTCATCAAAGAACCCATTCACCCAACAATCTCATCCCCAATACTATTTATTACCATACCCACCATCGCCCTAACACTCTCCCTACTAATATGGACCCCCCTACCAATACCGACCCCCCTACTTAACATGAACCTAGGCCTATTAATCATCCTGGCCATCTCAAGTCTTTCAGTCTACACAATCCTATGATCTGGCTGAGCCTCCAACTCAAAATATGCCCTTATCGGCTCTCTCCGCGCCGTAGCACAGACAATCTCATACGAAGTAACACTAGGAATATTATTACTCTCGGCCACAATACTATCAGGCAACTACTCCACACAAGCCTTTACCACAACACAAGAAACCACATGACTCGCCACACCACTATGACCACTAATAATAATATGATACCTGTCCACCCTCGCCGAAACAAACCGCGCCCCCTTCGACCTAACAGAAGGCGAATCAGAGCTCGTCTCTGGCTTCAACGTAGAGTACGCCGCCGGACCGTTCGCCCTATTCTTCCTAGCCGAATACGCCAACATCATAATAATAAACACCCTATCCTGCATTATATTCCTCGCCCCAGCAAAAACCCTGACAACCCTGGACCTAATACTAAAAACCACATTACTGACACTCGGCTTCCTTTGAATCCGCGCCTCCTACCCCCGAATACGATACGACCAACTAATACACCTACTATGAAAAACATTCCTCCCCCTAACCCTGGCCCTATGCCTGTGACACATCACACTGCCAATCACAATATCAAGCACCCCACCCTTTACACACTAATGGAGGCGTGCCCGAAAAACCAAGGACTACTTTGATAGAGTACACTATAGGGGTTAAAATCCCCTCACCTCCCATAAGAGACCGGGACACGAACCCGCACCACAAGACTCAAACTCTTATGTACTGCCAATTATACTACCTCCTAGTAAAGTCAGCTAATAAAGCTATCGGGCCCATACCCCGAATATGTTGGTATCAAATCCCTCCTATACTAATAAACCCACTCATCTGATCGCTACTTCTCACCAGCCTCACCACCAGCACCATCCTTACCATAGCAAGCAATCACTGACTACTCGCCTGAATTAGCCTAGAACTCAACACCCTAAGCATCATACCAGTTATAATAAAACCCCACCACCCACGCGCAGCCGAAGCCACAACAAAATACTTCATCATCCAAGCCACAGCCGCAGCAACCATCCTACTCGCAAGTACACTAAACGCCTGACAAACAGGAGAATGGTCAATCCTGCACACCAACTCAACACTAACAACAACCCTGGCCACAATCGCAATCATAATAAAACTAGGACTGGCACCCACACACCTATGATACCCAGACGTAATACAGGGTACCACCCTATACACCGCAATATTGATTTCAACATGACAAAAAATTGCCCCACTAGCCCTACTATACTTAATATACAACAACCTAAACCCAACAGTACTAATACTACTAGGGCTAATATCAACCGCCACAGGAGGCTGAACAGGATTAAACCAAACCCAGACCCGGAAAGTCATAGCCTTCTCATCAATCGCCCACATAGGATGACTACTCCCTGCCCTTGCAGTCAGCCAACACCTGGCCACCCTAACCATAATCATCTACCTGACCACCACCACAGCAATCTTCCTCACCCTCGCAACAACGGCAACCAAAACAATCCAAGACCTTAGCACCACATGAGCCACTTCCCCCCCCGCAATAACCACAACAATAGTACTGCTCATATCACTAGCCGGCCTCCCACCACTAACAGGATTCATGCCAAAATGACTAATCACCAACGAACTTACATCCACAAGCCTACTACCACTAGGACTCGCACTACTACTAACCAGCCTCCCAAGCCTATACTTCTATACCCGCATAGCCTACATAACTATGCTAACCTCCCCCCCCACAACAACCACAACAAAAATAAAATGGCGACTTAATACAAAATTCAACCCCACTACACCACTACTAGCCACACTAGCCACTACCCTACTGCCACTCACCACAACACTATACACCACCACCTAGAAATTTAGGTTTAACAGAAACCAAGAACCTTCAAAGTCCTAAACAGGAGTCACCACCCTCCTAATTTCTGAAGGCCTGTAATTACACAACACTACATCTCCTGAATGCAACTCAGACACTTTACTTAAGCTAAGACCTCCCTAGGCTAACGGGCCTTGATCCCGTGAAACTTTAATTAACAACTAAACGCCCAACCCAGCGGGCTTTAGCCTATACTTCTCCCGTTGGTGTAAAACGGGAGAAGCCCCGGCACCCTTTAGGGGTGCGTCTCCAAATTTGCACTTTGGCGTTAACTCACCCCGGGGCCTGGTGGGGGGGGCACTTCAGCCCCGTAATCAAGGCTACAACTTGCCACCTGCTCGGCCACCCTACCTGCAATGCTCGTTCGTTGACTCTTCTCAACAAACCACAAAGACATCGGCACCTTATACCTCCTTTTCGGTGCCTGAGCTGGCATGACCGGCACCGCCCTGAGCCTTCTAATCCGCGCTGAGCTGAGCCAGCCCGGGTCGCTGCTTGGCGACGACCAAATCTATAATGTTGTAGTAACCGCACACGCATTTGTAATAATCTTCTTCATAGTAATGCCAGTCATAATTGGCGGCTTCGGCAACTGACTGGTTCCATTAATAATTGGTGCACCAGACATGGCCTTCCCGCGAATGAATAACATGAGCTTCTGACTTCTTCCCCCATCCCTTCTTCTCTTATTGGCCTCTGCCGGGGTTGAAGCTGGCGCTGGGACAGGCTGAACCGTGTACCCCCCACTCGCAGCCAACTTGGCCCACGCCGGCGCATCCGTAGACCTGGTAATTTTCTCCCTGCACCTGGCAGGTGTCTCATCAATTCTTGGCGCTATTAATTTTATTACCACCTGCATCAACATAAAGTCTCCCGCATTATCACAATACCACACCCCCCTGTTCGTCTGATCCGTACTAATTACCGCGGTGCTGCTACTACTCGCCCTACCAGTCTTAGCCGCAGGTATCACAATACTCCTGACAGACCGAAACCTAAATACCACCTTCTTTGACCCCGCGGGCGGCGGCGACCCAATTCTCTATCAACACCTTTTCTGATTCTTCGGCCACCCAGAAGTTTATATTCTCATCCTGCCGGGCTTTGGAATAGTATCCCACATTATTACCTACTACGCAGGTAAAAAAGAACCCTTCGGCTACATAGGCATGGTGTGAGCCATAATATCCATTGGCTTCCTGGGCTTCATTGTCTGAGCCCACCACATATTCACCGTCGGCATAGACGTAGACACTCGCGCATATTTCACCTCCGCCACAATAATCATTGCCATTCCAACCGGGGTAAAAGTATTCAGCTGACTAGCAACCCTGCACGGAGGCACCATCAAATGAGACGCCCCCCTAATATGAGCTATGGGCTTTATCTTTTTATTCACCGTTGGCGGACTTACAGGGGTAATCCTTGCAAACTCCTCACTAGACATCATTCTACACGACACCTATTACGTAGTGGCCCACTTTCACTACGTGCTATCAATAGGGGCAGTCTTTGCAATCATGGGCGGCTTCGTACACTGATTCCCACTATTCACCGGATACACACTTCACCCCACATGAACAAAAACCCACTTCGGACTCATATTTATCGGAGTAAACTTAACATTCTTCCCACAACATTTCTTAGGCCTAGCCGGCATGCCACGGCGCTACTCAGACTACCCAGACGCCTACGCACTATGAAACACCATATCATCCATTGGGTCACTAATCTCAATAGTGGGGGCCGTAATCATAGCATTCATTATTTGAGAAGCATTTGCCTCCCAACGCACCCCAAAGCGCTCACCACTATTAGAAACCAACCCAGAATGACTGCACGGCTGCCCACCGCCGCACCACACATACGAAGAACCAACATTAGTCTTTACCAGCCCCAAGAGATGGAGGACTCTAACCCCCCCCAACTAGTTTCAAACTAGTTGCACACGAACCATATGCTTACCTCTCCCAAGAGACTCTAGTAAACTCAATACATAGCCCTGTCAGCGCTAAATAATGGGTGCAACCCCCATGAGACTCCATGGCCCACCCAGCCCAGCTAGGACTACAAAATGCCGCCTCCCCCATCATAGAAGAACTCCTGCACCTGCACGACCACGCTATGATAGTAGTATTTTTAATTAGCACCTTCGTTCTATACACCATCACACTACTAATAACCACCACCCTAACTCACACAGGAACAATGCACGCACAACTAATAGAAACCGTTTGAACAATCCTGCCAGCCATCATCCTAATCTTAATCGCACTGCCCTCATTACGAATCCTGTACTTAATAGACGAAATCAGCAGCCCACACCTGACAATCAAAACCACTGGCCATCAATGATACTGAAGTTACGAATACACAGACTACGAAAGCCTTACATTCGACTCCTACATGGTGCAAACACAGGACCTCGCACCTGGGACTCTTCGACTATTAGAAGTAGACCACCACACAACCATCCCAACAAACTCTCCAACACGAATACTAATTACCGCCGACGACGTATTACACTCATGAGCCGTCCCAGCCCTTGGAATTAAAACCGACGCCGTACCAGGTCGACTAAACCAAACAACCTTCACTGCCGCCCGACCAGGGCTATTCTACGGCCAATGCTCAGAGATCTGCGGGGCAAATCATAGCTTTATACCAATTACTGTAGAAGCCACAGACCTGCAATCCTTTGAAGCCTGATCAACCACAATACTAGACACCTCCCTAAGAAGCTAATATGAGCATTGGCCTTTTAAGCCAAAAACGGGCACACCTCGTACCCCTTAGGGCAATGCCACAGCTACTCCCAGCCCCATGGTTCACAACTCTCATAACAGCCTGACTAATTATTCTATTTATAATAAAACCTACACTGGCACACCTCACCCACGTTACCCCGCCCCCATACCAACCAGCACCACAGCCCAAAGACAACTGATACTGAACATGACACTAAGCCTATTTGACCAATTCCTAGCCCCACAACTACTCGGCCTATCACTAATAACAATCGCACTGGCCGCGCCACTCATAGTACTAACTGCCCCAGCCCGGCCAATTACAAACCGACTTGCGGCACTACAAACCAACGCCATCACACTCATTACAAAACAACTCATAACCCCACTAAACCCGCGCGGCCACACTTGATCACTCCCGATCACAACCGTAATAGCATACCTACTGATCATCAACCTGATCGGCCTAATTCCATACACCTTCACCCCAACAACACAGCTAGCACTAAACATAGCCCTCGCTGTGCCACTATGACTGATAACAGTCCTATTAGGCCTCCGAACGCAACCAACCAACTCTCTCGCACACATACTGCCACTTGGCACACCAACCCCACTAGTACCAGCACTAATCCTAATTGAAACAGTCAGCCTATTTATCCGCCCCCTAGCGCTTGGAGTCCGCCTAACTGCCAACCTAACAGCAGGGCACCTACTAATAACCCTAGTTTCCTCCACAACCCTGGCACTACTCACCATAATACCAACCCTCGCCACGCTAACTGCTACCCTATTACTCCTGCTAACCGGACTCGAAATCGCAGTCGCAGTCATTCAAGCCTATGTTTTCACCCTGCTACTTAGCCTGTACCTACAAGACAACACCTAATGACCCACCAAGCCCATACATACCACATAGTCGACCCAAGCCCCTGGCCCCTAACTGGCGCAGTTGCTGCGCTACTTATAACCTCGGGCCTAGCAATATGGTTTCACTACAACACCACAACCCCCATAACCCTTGGACTAATCCTCATACTACTAACCTCGTACCAGTGATGACGCGATGTCGTACGCGAGGGCACCTTCCAAGGCCTCCACACCAAGCCCGTTCAAAAGGGCCTGCGCTACGGAATAGTCCTATTTATTACATCCGAAGTCTTTTTCTTCATTGGCTTTTTCTGAGCATTCTACCACTCGAGCCTTGCCCCAACCCCGGAACTAGGGGGCAGCTGACCACCAACTGGAATCACCCCCCTAAACCCGTTCGAAGTGCCTTTACTAAACACCGCAGTACTCCTGGCCTCAGGAGTTACAATCACCTGGTCTCACCACGCCCTGCTCGCTGGAAACCGACCGGAAGCCCTCCAAGGACTAGCACTAACAGTCCTCCTGGGGGCCTACTTCACACTACTACAAGCAATGGAGTACGGTGAGACCCAGTTCACCATTGCCGATGCAACCTACGGATCAACATTTTTCGTCGCAACCGGGTTCCACGGACTACATGTTATTATTGGCACAACATTCCTAATTATCTGCCTCATACGCCAAATCAACTTCCACTTCACCACCTCACACCACTTCGGGTTCGAAGCGGCAGCATGATATTGACACTTCGTAGATGTCGTATGACTGTTCCTATACGTCTCACTATATTGATGAGGCTCATACCTCCCTAGTATAAAAGTACAAACGGCCTCCAACCGTCTAGACCCAGTCCAGCCTGGGGGAAGGTATCAATGTATGCCATCGCCGGCCTCACCATCATCCTAACACTCACCCTATTAATAATCACTATTAGCCTATGACTTCCCCATACCAGCCCTGACACAGAAAAAACCACACCGTATGAGTGCGGTTTTGACCCACTAGGAACTGCACGGCTGCCTTTCTCCATGCGCTTTTTCCTAGTCGCAATCCTATTCCTCCTATTCGACCTGGAAATTGCCCTACTACTACCAACCCCCTGGGCTATCAACTCCCCCACCCCCTCAAACACCCTAAACTATGCACTAACGGTCCTCGCCCTACTGGGCGCAGGCCTGGTATATGAATGATCCCAGGGCGGCCTTGAGTGGGCAGAATATGCTGACTAGCGTTAACCCTAAACCGCCTAATTTCGACTTAGAAAATCTCGGCTTAACCCCGAGGCCAGCACCATGGCCCCAGCCCTCACCACCTCCACAGCATTTGCACTAAGCCTACTAGGCCTGACCCTACACCGCAACCACCTTGTATCAGTCCTGCTCTGCCTAGAAGGGCTAATACTGGCCCTATTTACAACTATAGCAGCAATAACCCAAGATATGGCCACACCCAACACCACTATAAGCCCGATACTCCTGCTGGCCATAGCCGCCTGCGAAGCAGGCACCGGCCTGGCACTACTAGTATCAACTGCCCGAACCCACGCATCAGACAACCTAAAAACCCTAAACCTACTAGCATGTTAAAAGTACTAATCGCAACCACTATACTAATCCCAACCGCCATAGCTGCAAAACCAACTCACCTCTTCACCTATACCACCGGCCACGCAATACTAATCACCCTAATCACGCTCAAGTGAGCACACACTCCAATAAACATCACCCCACACACAACCAGCTACTACACCTCACTAGACCAAATCACCACCCCCCTAGTCATCCTCTCAGCCTGACTACTACCTCTAATAATCATTGCCAGCCAACAGCACCTAAAACACGAGCCACCAGCACGCAAACGTGCATTCCTAGTCACCTGCACAATACTACAAACCGCACTGCTAATAGCCTTTTGCGCACAAAGCCTTATAATATTCTACATCATATTTGAAGCAACCCTATTACCAACCCTAGCACTAATTACACGCTGAGGAAATCAGGCAGAACGACTAAAAGCAGGGAACTACTTCCTATTCTACACCCTGGCGAGCTCCCTACCACTACTACTAGCCATCCTAACAACCTACACAAACCACAAACACACAACCATACTAATATTAGCACTAACACACCCACACCCAACCGCCCCCCACACAAGCACACTCCTATGACTAGCATGCATAACCGCATTCCTAATCAAAATACCCCTCTATGGCACACATTTATGACTCCCAAAAGCCCACGTAGAGGCCCCAATTGCAGGATCAATGATCCTAGCAGCAGTTCTACTAAAACTTGGGGGCTACGGAATCATCCGTATCACCCCACTACTCACCACCACAACACAAACCGCCTACTACCCATTCATTGTCCTAGCACTATGAGGAATAGTAATAACAAGCCTCATCTGCCTACGCCAAACGGATCTTAAATCAATCATCGCCTACTCCTCAGTAAGCCACATGGGCCTTGTCATTACCGCTACATTAATCCAAACACCATGAAGCATCAACGGGGCCATACTACTAATAATCGCCCACGGCCTAACATCTTCAATGCTATTCTGCCTCGCCAACACCAACTATGAGCGCACCCACACACGAACATTAATATTGACTCGTGGACTACAAATTACCCTGCCCCTAATAACAACATGATGGCTACTAGCCAGCTTAATAAACATGGCTCTGCCACCAACAACAAACCTACTAGGAGAACTACTCATCATCACCTCCACATTCAACTGAACCACCACAACAATTGTCCTAACAGGGATCACAACCCTACTAACCGCCACATACTCCCTATATATTTTCGTGGCTACACACCACGGCCCACACCAAACCACGCCTATACCCCCCTCTCAAACGCGCGAACACCTGCTACTAATAACACACCTACTGCCACTTATCCTACTAATAATCCACCCAAAACTAATACTAACACAAAGGCAAACATAATTTAACCAAAAATATTAAGTTGTGGACTTAAAAATAAAGACTCACCATCTTTTGTCTGCCGAGAAGGACTAACTAGCTTGCTAACCTAGAACCCCAAAACTAACCCCTTGGCCCTCTCCACTTTCAAGGGACACCAGCCGCCCATTAATTTTAGGAATTAACACAACTTGGTGCAACTCCAAGTGAAAGTATCATGATAACACTATTTCACACCACCATACTAACCACCCTGGCAACCCTAGCGCTACCCCTGCTAACCAAGCGCACACTCTCCCCAACAACCATCACCACCACAGTAAAACTAGCCTTCATACAAAGCCTCCTACCAATACTAATCTTCCTCAACACAGGAACAAAATCAATCACAACCAACCTCTGCTGAGCCCCCACACAATTCAGCATACAGATTAGCTTCCTATTTGACCTATACACAACCCTATTCCTCCCCACCGCACTATTCATCACCTGGGCCATTCTAGAGTTCACAAATTGATACATATCAACCGATCCACATCTAACACAGTTCACAAAATACCTGCTGCTATTTCTTATTGCCATAACCACACTCACAACCGCAAACAACATACTTCAGCTCTTCATCGGCTGAGAGGGGGTAGGAGTCATATCCTTCCTCCTAATCGGCTGATGACACGCACGCGCAAGCGCCACAACCTCGGCCCTCCAGGCAATCGTTTACAACCGAACCGGCGACATCGGACTAATCCTTTCAATAGCCTGACTAGCAATAAACTACAACACATGAGAAATTCAACACATATTTTCTCACCACACAACACCAACCCTGCCCCTACTAGGCCTCGTACTAGCAGCAATAGGAAAATCTGCACAATTCGGACTACATCCGTGACTCCCAGCAGCAATAGAGGGCCCAACCCCAGTATCAGCACTACTGCACTCAAGCACCATAGTAGTCGCAGGAATCTTCCTATTAATCCGCATACACCCACTAATAGCAACCAGCACCGCCGCCCTAACACTGTGCCTCTGTCTCGGCGCACTGACCACACTCTTTGCCGCACTGTGCGCACTCACACAAAACGACATCAAAAAAATCATTGCCTTCTCCACCTCAAGCCAACTGGGCCTAATAATACTTACAATCGGCCTAAATCAGCCAACAATGGCCTACCTGCACATTATCACACACGCATTCTTCAAAGCCTTACTATTTCTGTGCTCCGGCTCAATTATCCATAACCTAAACAATGAACAAGACATCCGTAAGATAGGAAACGCACAAAAAACCCTACCAATCACATCAAGCTGCCTAACACTCGGAAGCCTAGCACTAATAGGAACCCCCTTCCTAGCAGGATTTTATACAAAAGACACCATCATCGAAACCCTCACCACCTCTTCACTTAATGCCTGGGCCCTCCTGACAACCATCATTGCCACAGCACTCACAGCAGCATACAGCACACGACTAATCTTTTACACCCACACTGGCGCCCCACGCCAACCCACCCTACCCCAAGCCGAGCTAAATCAAAACCAAATCCAGCCGCTACTACGCCTAGCAGCAGGCAGCATCATCGCAGGCCTCCTAGTCACAACCACAACAACACCACTTAAACCACAAGTCATAACAATACCCACCAGCACCAAATTCGCCGCCCTCGCCGTAACCATCTTAGGGCTCGCCTACTCTTACGACCTAATACACCACACCGCACACCTAACACCACAGCCCAAATCAAACAAAAAACAACACACAGCCACGACACAACTAATGTTCTTCAACCTACTTGCCCACCGCGCCACCCCAACAAAAAACTTCCATCACGCACAAACAAAAGCCCTACAACTGAACGACCTCCTCTGATACGAAACGCTAATACCAGAAATATTAATAACATCAAGCACAGAAACAGCAAAAAACCTATCCCAACTCCACACAGGGAACATAAAATCACACCTAGCTGCCTTCACCACGCTTACCATCTCCACCCTAATTTGACTAAAATACCTAAGGAACCCGAAGGCTGCCCCGACTGTGACCACGAACTAATTCAAGAATGGCACCCAAGGCCAACAACAGCCCCAAAACACACAACATCAGTAACCACCCGCCCCCAGAAAACAACACCCCAACGCCACCAAAGTCCAACCGAACGCCACATATACCCCCCCCAACACCCGTGCCAATGCCCGCAACACCAACAACTTCACCAAGCACAACCACCACTATAACCACCAAAAAAGAATAAACAAACACATACCCCAAGACACCACTATCAGCCCACCCCGCCGGATGCGGGTCCGCAGCCAAAGCAACAGAATATGCAAACACAACCAACATCCCCCCCAAATAAATTAAAAACAAAATCAACCCAACAAACGAGCCCCCCAATCCCACCAACAAACCACAACCACCAACCACCCCAACCACCAAACCAACCACCCCAAAATACGGAGCCGGATTAGCCGCCACACCGACCAAACCAACAAGATAACAGAGACCCATAAAAAACAACAAATAACTCATACATTTCCATTTGGGCTTACACCAAAACCTGTGATCCGAAAAACCACCGTTGTAATTCAACTACAAAAACACATGGCCCTACGCAAAACACACCCAATTATAAAAATCCTAAACAACTCACTAGTTGACCTTCCCGCACCAGCAAACATCTCTGCCTGATGAAACTTTGGGTCACTACTAGGACTTTGCCTAATCATACAAATCGCCACCGGACTATTTCTGGCCATACACTACACCGCCGACACAACACTAGCATTTTCTTCCGTAGCCCACATTTGCCGAGACGTACAATACGGCTGACTCATTCGAAACGTCCACGCCAACGGCGCATCCATGTTCTTTATCTGCCTATACTCCCACATCGGCCGAGGTCTCTACTACGGGTCCTACCTGTACAAAGAAACATGAAACACAGGAGTACTACTTCTGTTCCTAACAATAGCCGCAGCATTCATGGGCTACGTACTGCCATGAGGACAAATATCATTCTGAGGCGCCACAGTAATCACTAATCTCCTATCAGCAATCCCCTACATCGGCACCACCCTAGTAGAATGACTCTGGGGCGGATTTGCCGTAAGCAATGCAACCTTAACTCGATTTTTTACTCTCCATTTCCTACTGCCCTTCCTAATCTTGGCTACGATAATACTACACTTATTGTTCCTCCATGAAACCGGCTCAAACAACCCAACAGGCTTAAACGCAAACAGCGACAAAGTCCACTTTCACCCATACTTTACCTACAAAGACCTGCTAGGCGCAGGCCTTATAATACTCCTAACACTATGATTAGCCCTATTCACCCCACTACTCCTAGGCGACCCAGAGAACTTTACCCCAGCAAACCCACTATCAACCCCACCCCACATTAAACCAGAGTGGTATTTTCTTTTTGCCTACGCAATCCTACGCTCAATTCCCAACAAGCTAGGGGGCGTCCTAGCCCTGCTGCTGTCCATCATAATTCTACTCATCATTCCCCTACTACACATCTCACATCACCGCGCCCACACATACCGCCCACTAGGGCAACTAATATTTTGACTAATGGCAGCCAACGTTGTGCTACTAACCTGACTAGGAGGACAACCAGTCGAACCGCCATTCATTATACTAGGACAAGCCACCTCAACCGCATACTTCCTTATTCCACTCATTATCATACCCACAACAACCAAAATCGAACACACAATGATAAACTGATAGCTCAAGTAGCTTAAACCAACCAAAGCATTGGCCTTGTAAACCAAAAATGGGTCTCCCACACCCCCTGAGCAGCAAAAAAAGAACCGCCGTCCTATCTCTAGTCCCCAAAACTAGTATTTTTGATTAAACTATTTTTTGTTGTAATACATTATATTAATGATATAGGACATACTATGTATAATTAGGCATTAATATATTTACCCCATGAATATTATATAGTACATTATATTAATGATATAGGACATACTATGTATAATTAGGCATTAATATATTTACCCCATGAATATTATATAGTACATTATATTAATGATATAGGACATACTATGTATAATTAGGCATTAATATATTTACCCCATGAATATTATATAGTACATTATATTAATGATATAGGACATACTATGTATAATTAGGCATTAATATATTTACCCCATGAATATTATATAGTACATTATATTAATGATATAGGACATATTATGTATAATTGGACATTAACCTATTTTCCCCATGAATATTATGGAGTACATTATATTAATGATCTAGGACATAACATGTATATTCCACTAACAAACCCCTACAACATGAATGTGCACTAACACATTACTCGCTTGATCGTACAAAGACATACAGCCCATGGAACAGGAAATAACATCCATGCAAGTCGGAATAGACAACCATTTATCTGGCATCTCACGAGAAACCATCAACCCGCCCACCCAGACACATCATGACCAGTCTCAGGAACGGGAAAAGGGAGCGGGTACGTTCTCACTTTTTCCAAGGCCTCTGGTTGTTAGGTCAGGGGCGGAACAAGCAAACGGGCACTTTCTCACACTTTCCAAGGCCTCTGGTTAATGGGTTAATTACACCTGGCCGCGTAACGTCGGCAACCATATACGCTCTTCCTGGCAGCTGGTATTTTTTTAATTCTGGTGTGGCTTCAGACCCCCTAACCAGCGTCGCGGTCGTAGCCGTCTCCGTGGTGCGGCCGGCAAACGTAATTGTGGCTGAACATACGGTGCGATGTACGAGTGACTACACTAAACCTCCAGTGGACTAACTTTTCATGTTCGAAGGACATATTTTTATACCCTAAAAGCAACCTCCCTAAAATACCGCTATAAAAACACAACTTTTCTACTGACTCCAGCCCCCGCTAGCCTGATAAATCAAATCCACACCCCGTACACCCACCCGCGCACAAAAATACACACGCACACGCCCTGCCACCATCCGCACACGCCCTACCACACACACACACATGTACGCCCCACACCCACCCAACCACAGCCTATGCCCTACCACACGCGCGCTTGCCTCCGGCAAACCCCCCCYMCCCCCCCMCAGCCAAACACCTTACAGATAAGTTTGCTCTCGCCAAACCCCTAAAACGAGACCCATCCGTAAGACGGCATGACCGTGTTTTCGCCCCCAACAAGCTAACATTTAACTAAAACGCCAACACCCCTACTACCACCACCCCACCACACCCCACGCGCGTATATATATTATCATATATATACATTATTATATACA